TTAAAGCCGAAGTTAACAAAGGAACTACCATGAAAAAATTAAAACCTCAAGCCCGGGGACGTAGTTATCTGATAAAAAGACCTACTTGTCACATAACTATTATATTAAAAGATATAACCTACTATGGAAATATAGAAGAATTTATACGAAATTCTTGTAAAACTCATCAAGACTACATCTTGCGCAGAGTAAAATATTTGGACTACGTGTCTTTTTTTTAAAGTAAGTCTAATGGGGAAATATGGGACAAAAAATAAATCCACTTGGTTTCAGACTTGGTACCACCCAAAGTCATTATTCTCTTTGGTTTGCACAACCAAAAAAATATTCTGAAGGTCTACAAGAAGATCAAAAAATACGGGATTATATAAAAAATTTTGTACAAAACAATACAAGAACATCCTCGGGTGTCGAAGGAATTGCACGCATAGAAATTCAAAAAAGAATTGATCTAATACAGGTAATAATCTATATGGGATTCCCAAAGTTATTAATAGAAAATCGACCCCGAGGAATCGAAGACCTACAAATAAATGTACAAAAAGAATTAAATTGTGTGAGCCGAAAACTCAATATTGCTATTTCACGAATTTCAAAACCTTATGGTCACCCTAATATTCTTGCTGAATTTTTAGCCGGCCAACTAAGGAATAGAGTCTCATTTAGAAAAGCAATGAAAAAAGCTATCGAATTAACTGAGCAAGCTGATACAAAAGGAATTCAAATACAAATAGCAGGCCGCATCGATGGAAAAGAAATTGCACGTACCGAATGGATAAGAGAGGGGAGGGTTCCCCTACAAACCATTCGCGCGAAAATTGATTATTGTGCCTATACCGTTCGAACTATTTATGGGGTATTGGGTATCAAAATTTGGATATTTCTAGGGGATAAATACGAATAATATAAGAATAATATATTAGGAAGTTAGTTGTCTTTAAATTTGGGTTTAGATTTTTTTTTTTAATGGAACAAAAAATGACAACCTTTTTCATTCTTTTTTTTTTTTTTTTTACATGAAACCAGTTAGAATTTTTAATTCCACAAGATTAAATAAAAATTTGATTCAACTTTTTTTGATAGAATTGCTATGCTTAGTGTGTGACTCGTTAGTTTTTTCTATAATTAAGCCAAAAATATGAATTATGAACGAATAATTATAAAACTAATAACCAACTCATCGCATCACATTATCTGGATCCAAAGAAACAGTCAAGATATGCTTTTTTAGTCATATCGTTGTAGCAACTGAATTTTTTTTAACAGCAATAATAAATCTAATGAATTTTAAGAAAAACAAAATTAAAATAAAAAAGGATACGGATAAATGGAAAGATGAGAGAAAGAAAAAAATATATATAAAAGATATATGATTCCAATATAATATGTACGGTCTTTGAAACATCTCATAAACGACAATAACGTAATAAAGCATTACTAAAGATTCTTGGATAATTCGATGACAATGAATCTTTTCAATATACGAGCTTCAAGCCAATAAAGACTAAGGACGTTGGCTCACGAATTAATTTTAATAAGAGCTCCGTTGTCGAATTCAGGCCTAACCATTAATTTAGAAGCGCTGGGAACGAAGGAATCCGTGAATACATAAACACAAGATTCAATTTTAAATGAATTCTGATGATTCCGCGGGAAGGATGGCGGAACAAACCATAAATAAATTCACATATTCTGAAAAAAAAAACGAACTCTAGAATTGAAATAGAGATTGAAAGAATAAATATTCGCCCGCGAAATTTTTTTTAATCATATATATAATTATATAATATATTAATATCTAACAAAACTAGATTAATATATAACAAAAAAATCTAATATATAACAAAAAAATCTAATATATAACAAAAAAATCCCGAAGAATCACTTGATTCATGAGATTATTACGTGTATATTTTTAAAAAATCTATTCTCAATTTCAAATTTTTTATTCGCGAGGAGCCGGATGAGAAGAAACTCTCACGTCCAGTTCTGTAGTAGAGATGGAATTTTTTAAATAACCATCAACTATAACCCCAAAAGAACCAAATTCCGCAAACAACATAGAGGAAGACTAAAGGGAATATCTTATCGTGGAAATCATATTTGTTTTGGAAGATATGCTCTTCAGGCACTTGAACCCGCTTGGATCACGTCTAGACAAATAGAAGCGGGTCGGCGAGCAATGACACGAAATGCACGTCGCGGTGGAAAAATATGGGTACGTATTTTTCCGGACAAACCAGTGACAGTACGGCCTGCTGAAACCCGTATGGGTTCAGGGAAAGGATCTCCCGAATATTGGGTAGCTGTTGTCAAACCAGGTCGAATACTTTATGAAATAAGTGGGGTAGCAGAAAACATAGCCCGAAGGGCTATCTCAATAGCGGCCTCTAAAATGCCTATACGAACTCAATTTATTATTTCAGGATAGGAACGTAGAACCAAAGGAAATAGATCTATTTTTTTTGACAAACAATATTTCTTTTTAATCCTTTGCATTTATTTTTGCATTCAAAGAACAGAAAAAAATATGATTCAACCTCAAACCTATTTGACTGTAGCAGACAACAGCGGAGCTAAAAAATTGATGTGTATTAAAATCATAGGAGCTAGCAATCGTCGATATGCTCGGATTGGCGATGTTATTGTTGCTGTGATCAAAGAAGCAATACCAAATTCGCCCTTAGAAAGATCAGAAGTAATAAGAGCTGTAATTGTACGTACCTGTAAAGAACTCAAACGTGACAACGGTATGATAATAAGATATGATGACAACGCTGCAGTTATCATTGATCAAGAAGGAAATCCAAAAGGAACTCGAGTTTTTGGTGCGATTGCCCGAGAATTAAGACAAAAATTTACTAAAATAGTTTCATTAGCACCTGAAGTATTATAAGAATAAGAATTCGGATATTTGAATGAGATAGTAGACTGTATGTCATGTATATGCTTTTCATTTTAACTTTTTTTTTATTTTAAAAAAATTCAAAATAACAGAAATAAAAAAATTAAGAAAAAAACATGTTGATTATATAAAAATTTGGAGACACCGCGTATTTTAGTTCATTATGGGTAGAGACACTATTGCTGATATAATAACCTCTATACGAAATGCTGACATGAATAGAAAAGGAACGGTTCGAATAGCATCGACTAACATCACTGAAAACATTGTTAAAATACTTTTACGAGAAGGCTTTATTGAAAACGTGAGAAAACATCAAGAAGGAAACAAATATTTTTTGATTTTAACTCTGCGACATAGAAGAAATAGGAAAGGACCATATCGAAATACTTTATATTTAAAAAGAGTCAGTCGCCCCGGTCTACGAATCTATTCTAACTATCAAGGAATTCCTCGAATTTTAGGCGGAATGGGCATTGTAATTCTTTCTACCTCTCGTGGTATAATTACAGATCGAGAGGCTCGACGCGAAGCAATTGGCGGAGAAATTTTATGTTATATATGGTAATCCCTCTAATATCAAATATCTGAATTAGATCCAAAATTGCCTCTATTGTGAACAAAAAAAGACAAAGGACAAGTTCTCTAATATCTTTAATCTATTAGTTAATCTGTTAAGGAGGTTTTACCTGGAATGAAAGAACAAAAAACGATTCATTATAATTTGATTACTCAATCGCTCCCTAACGGTATGTTCTGGGTTCCCCTAGATTTTTTATAATGAAAATTGGATTGTATGTTTTATTTCCTAAAAGATACGCCGTAGTTCTATCCAGGCCCTACTGGGGGGGAAAATTGAAATAAGCCTTAGGTTATAGATATAATTTATAGACTTCGCACTAAGGATTCAAATGATTAAGTGGTTTTTCAACTCCAACACGCTTTCTCGCGAGAATACAATTCAAAATTTCAAATATCAAGAAACTTATTTTCTTCCAAGAACTAGATTCAGAATTTAAAGTAAGGAAAAAATATGAAAATAAGGGCTTCTGTTCGTAAAATTTGTGAAAAATGTCGTCTGATCCGCAGACGGGGACGAATTATAGTAATTTGTTCTAACCCAAAACATAAACAACGACAGGGATAACCACTGTACTATACTAAAAATAGTCAAAGGCACTCTCTTAAGTAATGTAAAAAAAAATGAAGAATTTGTTTTGACATCAAATGGATATATCCATATATCTCTGACTCATATTTATGAAATGCTAAAATATGGCAAAACCTATACCAAAAATTGGTTCACGTAGAAATGGACGTCTTAGTTCGCGTAAAAGTGCACGGAAAATACCAAAAGGCATTATCCATGTTCAAGCAAGTTTCAACAATACCATTGTTACTGTTACAGATGTACGAGGTCGGGTTGTTTCTTGGGCTTCCGCCGGCACTTCTGGATTCAGAGGTACAAAAAGGGGAACACCGTTTGCGGCTCAAACCGCGGCGGGAAGTGCTATTCATACAGCGGTTGACCAGGGCATGCAACGAGCAGAAGTCATGATAAAGGGTCCTGGTCTTGGAAGAGATGCAGCATTACGAGCTATTCGTAGAAGCGGTATATTATTAAGTTTTGTGCGGGACGTAACCCCTATGCCACATAATGGCTGTAGGCCTCCTAAAAAAAGACGTGTGTAAAAACAACATTCAAGAGAAATAAACGATTCAACGATATTTATAATTTATAATATTACTATGTTTCGAGAGAAAATAAAAGTATCGACTCGGACACTGCAGTGGAAGTGTGTAGAATCAAGAACAGATAGTAAATGTCTTTTTTATGGACGCTTTATTCTTTCTCCACTTATGAAAGGGCAAGCTGACACAATCGGCATTGCGATGCGAAGAGCTTTACTTGGCGAAATGGAAGGAACATGTATCACACGTGCAAAATCTGAGAAAATCCCACATGAATATTCTACCATCGTAGGTATTCAAGAATCAGTCCATGAAATTTTAATGAATTTTAAAGAAATTATATTGAGAAGTAATTTATATGGAACTTGTGAAGCGTCTATTTGTGTTAGGGGCCCTAAATGCG